AATGATGAGCCTGACTAAAGGACTATCGTGATAGGATAAAACATGTAGCATAAACTACCTTCATTATTACATCCGACAGAATTAAACTATCACCACCAAGCATCAAAAGCCACCGTGCACCGTACACCAAGATGTAAAAATAAACTCAACATAGAAAAGTAAGCTAAGGTAAAGCTAATGGGTTCATACCCCATAAATAGAGTAAACACTCTCTTCTCTAATGCCCAGTAACTCAACCAAAATCCTATTACTAATCACTTTAGTAAGAGGTATGTTAGTGTCTGTATCGTCCAACTCATGAATTGGCGCATGAATAGGTCTGGAAGTAAATTTAATATCATTTATTCCACTGATATCTAACATCAAAAACATATACAACACAGAAGCATCACTAAAATACTTTATTGTCCAAGTATTAGCTTCAGCAACTCTACTATTCATAGTAGTAATAAAAACAGCAACAGAAGACCTGTTTACACTCACAAGCACGGGAGCCCCATATACGCCAATGATTGTTTGCACACCCCTTCTCTTAAAGAGAGGGGCAGCACCATTCCACTGGTGGTTCCCAGGAGTCATAGAAGGACTAAGATGGGAAAATTGCGGACTATTAATAACAATCCAAAGGGCCGCACCCATGATACTAATATCATACCTGATCGAAGCCAACACTTTTATACTAAGAATCATTCTAACGTCAACAATTGTAGGAGCAATTGGGGGACTTAACCAAACCTCAATACGAAAAATCTTAACATACTCATCTATCAACCACACCGGCTGAATACTAATAGCACTAATTACAGGAGACAACATATGAACAGCGTACTTCGCAATCTACTCAACGCTAGTGCTAACAGTATTATCAGTTATCAAGCTCTCTGGTGTATCCTTCATTAATCAAATCTTATTAACGAGCAAGGAGAATAAATTAATGAAGTTTATAATATTCACCTCATTGCTCTCGCTGGGTGGGCTCCCGCCATTCTTAGGGTTTCTACCCAAGTGACTCATTATCCAGGCAATAACTATGAATGAACTAGCACCCATAGCAACTGCAATGGTAATCGCATCACTAATTACACTATACTACTACCTAAAAATCTCCTACTCAAGATTTATGATCCTAAACACAGAGCCAAAATGAAACGCCCAATCACACAAGAACAAAACAACCAAAAACATCAGAGCCACCCTCCTAGCATCAATCTCACTAATAGGAGCGATGATATGCACAATCATTATCAGAACAAACTAAAAGAAGGCCTTAAGTTAAACCAAACTAATAACCTTCAAAGCTATAAATAAAGGGCTGTTCCTTTAGGCCTTGGTAAGCCATATTACCTACCCCTACAGAATTGCATTCTGTCATCACAAAATGAATACAAGGCCAAACACAATAGTGGAAGAGCAACGTCAACGCCCCTAAATAGATTTACAGCCTATCGCCTACTAATTTATCTCAGCCACCCCACTAATCTTCAGCCGATGGTTTTTCTCAACTAATCACAAGGACATTGGAACACTATACTTCGTATTTGGTGCCTGATCCGGCATGGTAGGAACGTCCCTCAGAATACTTATCCGAACTGAACTGGGACAGCCAGGATCCCTAATCGGAGATGACCAAATTTACAACGTTATCGTAACAGCCCACGCGTTCGTCATAATTTTCTTCATGGTCATACCAATCATAATTGGTGGGTTCGGAAACTGACTGGTACCCCTAATACTTGGAGCACCAGACATAGCATTCCCACGAATGAACAACATAAGATTCTGACTACTCCCACCATCACTAACGCTTCTACTTACAAGCAGAACAGTAGAAAGCGGAGCAGGTACAGGATGAACGGTATATCCACCCCTTGCAAGAGGAATTGCGCATGCTGGAGCATCTGTAGACCTAGCTATCTTCTCTCTCCACCTAGCGGGGGTGTCATCAATTCTGGGAGCCGTAAACTTCATCTCAACAACAATTAATATAAAACCAAAAAGCATAAAGCCAGAACGAATCCCACTATTTGTATGATCAGTTGCCATCACAGCACTACTACTACTGCTATCCTTACCCGTGCTGGCAGGAGCTATCACCATACTATTAACTGACCGCAACCTAAACACATCATTCTTCGACCCTGCGGGAGGAGGAGACCCGATTCTATACCAACACCTATTCTGATTCTTCGGACACCCTGAAGTATACATTCTAATCCTACCAGGATTTGGTATAATCTCCCACATCATCTGCCATGAAAGAGGGAAAAAGGAAGCATTCGGAAACCTAGGAATAATCTTTGCTATGCTAGCAATTGGACTATTGGGATTCGTAGTATGGGCACATCACATATTCACAGTGGGAATAGACGTTGACACACGAGCATACTTCACATCAGCAACAATAATCATCGCAGTACCCACAGGAATCAAAATTTTCAGATGGCTAGCAACTATATACGGATCACAAATAACATACAGAGCAGCATGCCTATGAGCCATAGGATTTGTATTCCTATTCACAATGGGAGGTCTAACAGGGGTAGTCCTCGCAAACTCATCAATCGATATCATCCTACACGACACCTACTACGTAGTTGCCCACTTCCACTACGTACTGTCCATGGGAGCAGTGTTCGCAATCATAGCAGGCTTTATCCAATGATTCCCCCTATTCACCGGACTTACTATAAATCCCAAGTGACTAAAAGCACAGTTCGCCGTCATATTCACTGGTGTGAACATAACATTCTTCCCACAACACTTCCTGGGATTAGCCGGTATACCACGACGATACTCAGACTACCCAGACGCCTACACAACATGAAACATCATTTCATCAATAGGATCAGCAATCTCATTTGTAAGAGTAATAATATTCCTGTTCATTATCTGAGAAAGCATCTCATCAAACCGACAAATCCTATTCCCAACACAAACAAGAAACTCAATTGAATGACTACAAAACTTCCCCCCAGCAGAGCACAGATACTCAGAGCTACCAACAATTTCACTAACTAACTAACCCAAATCTAACGTGGCAGATAAGTGCATTGGATTTAAGCTCCAAATATAAAGCCTCAGGCTTTCATTAGAACAAAATGACAACATGACTAAACCTAAGACTACAGGACGGGGCATCCCCCATTATAGAACAACTAGTCTTCTTCCACGACCACGTACTAATAATTATGCTAATAATTACTACAACCGTATCCTACATAATAATCACCTTAATCCGAAACAAACAAACCAGACGATTCATACTAGAAGGACAAATAATCGAAACCACATGAACAATTGCGCCTGCAATCATCCTAGTATTCATTGCCATACCATCCCTACGACTCCTATACCTAATAGACGAAATCCACAACCCAGCACTAACACTAAAAGCAGTTGGACACCAGTGATACTGAAGATATGAATACTCAGACTTCACAAAACTAGAGTTTGACTCATATATAATCCCACAAGAAGAACAACAAACAAGAACATTTCGACTACTAGATACGGACAACCGAATCGTCCTACCAATAAACTCACCAATCCGACTAATCGTTACAGCAGCAGACGTACTACACTCATGAACCATCCCAAGACTGGGGGTAAAAACAGATGCCACACCAGGGCGACTTAACCAAGTAAGATTCTCAATTAACCGTCCTGGCATCCTATACGGACAATGCTCAGAAATTTGTGGAGCAAACCACAGATTCATGCCTATTACCATCGAAAGAGTACCAGCAAAACACTTTATTAATTGAGTTTCAAAGATAAGAGAGTCATCAGATGACTGAAAGCAAGTAGTGGTCTCTTAAACCAGTTCATGGTAGTCTAGCAACTATCTCTGATGAAAGGATTAGTTAATTATATAATATCAGAATGTCAAACTGAAGTAATCAACAAATGATATCCTTTTATACCCCAAATAATACCAATAGAATGAATAACACTATACATTACATTTTTAATAACATTCCTAATATTCAACATCATAAACTATTTTACACAATCGCCAAACACAAAAACAACAACAAAAACTACCATCAACGTCAATAAAATAAGCTGAAAATGATAAGAAACCTGTTCTCAATCTTTGATCCAACCACAGAAATCAACAGACTTCCCCTAAACTGAACAAGAACAATCCTGGGACTCTTACTAATCCCCACAAGAATCTGATTAATTCCATCACGAAGCAACATAATAATCAGAACCCTAATAAACAAACTTCACAAAGAAATAAAAACAATCTTGAGAAAAGGAAACCAAAACAAGGGAAACTCATTTATCTTCACCTCACTATTCCTTATAATCCTAATAAATAACTTCCTAGGACTATTCCCATACGTATTCACCAGAACAAGCCACCTAACACTCACGCTTACACTAGCACTACCCCTATGGACAAGATTCATGCTATTCGGATGAATCAAAAACACAAACCACATATTCGAACACCTAGTACCACAAGGTACACCAACAATACTAATACCATTCATGGTCATCATCGAAACAATCAGAAACTTAATCCGACCAGGAACACTTGCAGTGCGACTAACGGCAAACATGATTGCAGGACACTTATTACTAACCCTACTAGGAAACAACGGGCCCGCAATAAACCACACCCTACTAACAGTACTAATTACAGCACAAATCCTTCTACTAATCCTAGAAGCAGCAGTAGCTATCATCCAATCCTACGTATTCGCAATCCTAAGAACCCTATACTCTAGAGAAGTAAACTAAAATAATGTCAAATCACGAAAACCACCCATTCCACATAGTAAACAAAAGACCATGGCCGCTCACAGGAGCAATTGGAGCAATAGTTACACTAATAGGACTAATCAAGTGATTCCACCAATACGACGACAGCCTATTAGGAATCGGAGCCATAATCACAGTACTAACCATGATTCAATGATGACGAGACATCACCCGAGAAGGAACATACCAAGGACTCCACACAAAAATAGTAACAAGGGGGTTACGATGGGGAATAATCCTATTCATCGTCTCAGAAGTTTTATTCTTTGTATCATTCTTCTGAGCATTCTTCCATAGCAGACTATCCCCAACAATTGAGCTAGGATCAACATGACCCCCTACAGGAGTTCAACCATTCAACCCCCTACAAATCCCACTACTAAACACTGCAATTCTACTCGCCTCAGGAGTAACCGTAACATGGGCTCACCACGGATTATTAGAAAACAACTTCAGACAAGCAACACAAGGACTATTCTTCACAGTAACACTAGGAATCTACTTTACCGCACTCCAAGCCTACGAATATATCGAAGCCCCATTCACAATCGCAGACTCCGCCTACGGATCAACCTTCTTTATAGCAACAGGATTCCATGGACTACACGTAATTATTGGGACAACATTCCTAACAACATGCCTACTACGACAAATAACCCTACACTTCTCATCAATCCACCACTTCGGGTTCGAAGCAGCAGCATGATACTGACACTTCGTAGACGTAGTATGACTATTCCTATACATCTCAATTTACTGATGAGGAAGATAAAACCCTACTACTTATCTAATACAAGTAAAGTATACTTGACTTCCAATCAAGAAATTTGTGAAAAGCAAGATAAGTAATAATAATAGCCACAACAATAACAATAATCACAATTGCACTAACAACAGCAGTAATATACCTAACAACGCTGATCTCAAAGAAAAACAACGAAGATCGGGAAAAAAGATCCCCCTTTGAGTGCGGGTTCGACCCAAAAAACTCAGCACGACTACCATTCTCATCACGATTCTTCCTAATCGCAGTAATCTTCATAATCTTCGACGTAGAAATCGCACTACTACTACCAATACCAATCACCATAACTACATCAAGAATAGGGTCATGAGCACTAATTAGATCAGCCTTCCTTCTAATCCTAATTATTGGACTATACCACGAATGAAATCAGGGATCATTGGAATGAAGAAACTAACCCAGGGACTATAGTTAAAAATAACATTTGAGTTGCATTCAAAAAGTGCTGCAACAGTAGCTAGCCTCAGGCCAACGAAGTGAGAAGCAACAGCTTGCAATCAGTTTCGACCTGATCTTAGATAGTAATACTATCCTCACTATCCTAGCCTTAACTGAAACCAAAAAGAGGTATATTATTGTTAATAATAAAAATGGATCGAAGAATCCCAGTTAAGGAAGTGACAGAAAAAGTGAATGCTGCTAACTTATCACTATAGCGGTTAAAGTCCGTTTACACTTCTACCATTTATATAGTTTAAGAAAACATTACACTTTCACTGTAAAAATAAAGGCCTAACTTTTATAAATAAAACTACTCAAAGGCCATAGCAGCCTCATCGACATCTTCAGCGTCGCGCTCTAAAAATAAGCTATTCAAGTAATAAGATAATAAAAACAACAAAATAACCACCCACATAACAAAGAAGCCCAAAAACACCTTCAAACTACTATACTGAGCCCACTGATTGGTCCTACCAAGATTAAAAAGGACCCAATACAAACCCTGACCACCAAAATACTCTATTCAACCAGAGTCAAAAACCCTCATTGACCTATAACCAAACCCCAGGGGACCAAAAGAAACCCCATAAGTAGAGAAAAAGGGCATAAACCACATAGAGCCAGAAAATGAAGAGACGCCATAATAATACACAGAAAACAAATAATCGCCAAACCTAAAACCAGAAATCTCATAGCCCAACCAACCACCTACTAACACTACAAAAAAAGTGAGAAACCTTAAATAATAGGGCAAACAAATAACAGAGGGGGTAGGACAAATTAATCACATCAACGAACCACCACCAAGAACTGACATAACCAACAAGCCAATCATGCCCACAACTATATTATAATTAGTCTCTGCCATAGAATAAGAAGAGACAAAATTAAAATCACCACATAAAACAAAATAAAACAAACGAAAAGAATAACAAACCGTCAAACCTGTAGAAACAAACAACAAAAAGAAACCAAAAACATTCACATATCTCATAGAAAACATCTCCAAAATAAAATCCCTAGAGTAAAACCCAGCCAAGAAAGGCATGCCACACAAAGCAAAATTAGAAACCATTAAACAGGAAGAAGTAAAAGGCATATAAACAGACAACCCGCCCATAAAACGAATATCCTGAGAATCCCCCATAGAATGAATCACACCACCAGCACACATGAACAACAGGGCCTTAAATAAAGCATGGGTCAACAAATGAAAAAACGCCAGACCAGAAAGACCAACAGAAATAGTTATAATTATAAGACCCAGCTGTCTTAAAGTCGACAAAGCAATAATCCTCCTTAAATCATACTCAAAATTAGCCCCAAGACCAGCCATAAACATGGTCAACCCAGAAACCAACAACAAAACAACATTCAACAAATAACCAAACGAGGGGCTAAAACGAATTAACAAATAAACACCAGCAGTAACCAAAGTAGAAGAATGAACTAAAGCAGACACTGGAGTAGGAGCAGCCATGGCCGCAGGCAGCCAAGAAGAGAACGGAATCTGAGCTCTCCTTGTCATAGCCGCCAAAACAACAAGGAAAGAAATCAACTCCATCTCAATAGAGCCCGATAAAATATCCAAATAATAAACAAAACTTCAACTACCAAAGTTAAGCATCCAAGCAATAACCATCAACAAGGCCACATCACCAATACGATTGGACAAAACAGTCAGCATGCCAGCACCGTAAGACCTCACATTCTGATAATAAATTACCAAAAGATAAGAAACCAAGCCTAAACCATCCCAGCCCAACAAAATTCTAATCATATTAGGACTAACAATAAGAAACATTATAGAAACCACAAACATCAAAACCAAGGAAATAAACCGAAAAATATTCAAATCACCAAACATATAATCATCACTATATAAGATAACAAGAGAAGAAATAATAAAAACAAACCCCATAAATAACAAAGACATCCAATCAAACAAAAAAGTTATGACAACAGAACTCCCATTCAATCTAACAACCATCCAATCAACAAAATATACCAGATCACACAAAATAAAATAAACACCCAAAAAACAGCAAAATCAACCTAGGAGGAACAAAAAAACAAATCTAGCAAAACAAATAGAAACAGGCATCACAGTCCAAAGCAACCAAATCACATCACCGACACCACAAATCAGAATTTTAAATTAAACTATTTGAACTAAAAACACTACCTTACACCCAAAAAACAGCAAAATCAACCCTTAAAATAACCAAATTTAATGGAAACCAATGCAAAAACAACAACAAAAACTCACGAACGTAGCCCAATGAACAAGAATATAAACCAGAAAAAACAGACCCATGCTGACTATAAGAATACATATAAAGGGTATAGGCCGCACTAAAAAAGGACAAAAAAATCAAAACAAGCATAAGATATCAAGACCAAGACACTAATCTGCTCAACAAACCAATTTCCCCAAGAAGATTAAGGGAGGGAGGAGCAGCCATATTACAAGCACTCAACAAAAACCACCACATAGTCATGCTGGGCATAAGATTCATCAAACCCCTATTAACCAACAATCTACGACTACCAAACCGCTCATAAGAAATATTAGAAAGGCAAAAAAGGCCGGAAGAACACAAACCATGAGCAATTATCAAAGCAAAAGATCTACAAACCCCCCAATAACTTATAGTTATAACACCACCAATAACCATACCCATATGTGCTACAGACGAGTAGGCAATCAATGACTTCAAATCAGTTTGTCGTATACAAAACAAACTAACCAGCAAGCCACCGACCAAGCCCAAAATAATCCAAACAATACCAAACCCAAAGCCAAACCTAGACAAGATAGGAAACACACGAAGCAAGCCATAACCACCAAGCTTCAACAAAACACCAGCCAAAATCATTGAACCAGAAACAGGAGCTTCCACATGTGCCCTAGGAAGCCATAGGTGGACCAAAAACATAGGCATCCTGACCAAAAAGGCCAAAACCATACAAACATAAAACAAACCACCAACAATACCACCCCGCAGCAAAAACAAGCACAACGAGCCCAATGAGCTATAAACAAACAAAATACCAACCAACAGGGGAAGAGAGGCCAACAAGGTATAAAACAACAAATAAATACCAGCTTGAATACGCTCTGGTTGATAGCCCCAACCTAAAATAAGAAACAAGGTAGGAATCAGTCTACTCTCAAAGAAAATATAAAAAGAAAGCAAACTAATTCTTCTAAAAGTACAGTACAGCATAATAACAAGAAACACAACAACAAAAAGAAAAAACCCAGGGAAATAGTTTGAACGAAGGACAGACTCTCTAGCCAAAACCATAAGAACACAAATCCACAAGCTCAAAAGAACAAGACCATAAGAAATTACATCACAACCAAAAAAATAACCCAACCCTGACCAACAAAAAAAATAAGGAAAAGAAAAAAGATACATAAAAGAAACCAAAAACAACAAAGAACAAACCAATCACCACGAACAGGTTGTACACAGGGGGATCAAAAACACTAAAAAACAAAGAAACCTTAACATTGAAGAACTCTATAAGAACGAAAATAATCATTACCGTGGCTACGAATTATAGAAACCAAAATAGACAAACCCAACGAGCCCTCACAAACCGAAAAGATTAAAAAATAAACAACAAAGAACAAACTATAATTGAAACCACACAAATAAAAATAAACCGAAAGATACAACACCAAGACCACAAACTCTAATCTCAACAAAGTAACCAACAAGTGCTTACGACCAGAAGAAAAAGTCCAAACACCACAAAAATAAAGAATAAAAAGATACAACCACATTGACATTATAAGTTTTAATAATTTAATCAAAAATATTGGTCTTGTAAACCAAAAATAAGGACACAACCTTTTAAAGCTTCAGAGGAAAGACGCCAAGCCATTTCATTAGTCCCCAAAACTAACATTTTAAACATAAAATACCCCCTGATATGACAAAACTACTAATATCAACAAGAATAATAACAAGACTAATATTTACGCAAATAAAGCACCCACTGGCCATAGGAATAATGCTACTCTTGCAAACCACACTAACATGCCTAATCAGTGGAACCATATACAAAAGATTCTGATTCTCATACATCCTATTCATAATCATAATTGGGGGAATGCTGGTACTATTTATATACATGACAAGACTGGCATCAAACGAAATATTCTCACCGTCCAACAAAATAATACTAGCCGCACTAATAATACCACCAACACTAATACTAATCATACCAGACCAAACAAACAACAAGGAAATAAACACACATAACACAATAACAGAAAACGAAATCACATCGACAACAATAATAATATACAACCAAAGCACAGGAACAATAACCATCTTACTAGTACTATACATACTGCTCACACTAATCGTAGTGGTAAACATCATCAGCATCTCAAGGGGACCGCTACGACACACAAACTAATGAACAAACCCATACGAAACAAGCACCCCCTCATCAAAATTGCAAACGACGCCCTAGTAGACCTACCAACACCATCAACAATTAGAAGATGATGAAACTTCGGATCACTACTAGGAGTATGCCTAATCGCACAAATCGCAACAGGGCTATTCCTAGCCATACACTATTGTCCAGACATCAGCCTTGCATTTTCCAGAGTAAGACACATCTGCCGAGACGTAAACTACGGGTGACTACTACGAACACTACACGCAAACGGAGCATCACTATTCTTCACATGTATATACGTACACATTGGACGAAACATGTACTACGGGTCGTACAAATTCATACACACATGATCAGTGGGAGTAATCATCTTCTTCGTAACAATAGCAACAGCATTCCTAGGATATGTGCTACCCTGAGGACAAATATCATTTTGAGGAGCAACTGTAATTACAAACCTCCTATCAGCAATCCCATATGTAGGGAATGAGGTTGTACAATGAGTGTGAGGTGGGTTTGCCGTAGACAACGCAACCCTAACACGATTCTTCGCACTCCACTTCCTAATACCATTCGTAATCACAGCAATAGCAATGATCCATCTACTATTCCTACACCAAACGGGATCTAACAACCCCCTGGGTCTAAACAAAAACACGGACAAAATCCCATTCCACCCATACTTCACGGTAAAAGACATTGTGGGATTCGCAATCATAATCATACTCCTATCAACCCTAACCCTAAAAGAACCATACCTGCTAGGAGACCCGGATAACTTCACACCAGCAAACCCACTTGTAACGCCCGTCCACATTCAACCAGAGTGGTACTTCCTATTCGCATACGCAATCCTACGATCGATCCCAAATAAGCTAGGAGGAGTAATCGCACTAGCCATATCAATTGCAATCCTATTCATCATACCGACCTACAAGTCCAAGTTCCGAGGAACACAGTTCTACCCAGTAAATCAAGTAATATTCTGAACAATAACAAACACAGTAATCCTGCTCACCTGAATTGGCGCCCGACCAGTAGAAGAGCCATATATCCTAACAGGACAAGTCCTAACAACACTATACTTCCTATACTATATCGCAAGCCCCACAATAACAAACCTCTGAGATAAAACAACAAACTAACCAGTTAAATAAGCAATAAGAAAAGCCCAGTGCCTTGAAAACACTGTGAGAGAAGTTCAAACCTTCTATTAACTTTATGCCTAAATTAATGCACCTACAACAAAGAAAAAATTAGTAGCCTAACACCAACAAAAAACAACAAATAGTTCAAAGAAAGGGGCAAAAAGCTCCTCCAAGCCAAGTACATCAACTTATCATAACGAAACCGTGGCAAAGTACCACGAACCCACACAAACAAAAAAGACACAAAGGTCAACCTGATATAAAAAACCAAAGAATAAAGATCACTACCCAAAAAAATAATACAAAACAACAATCTCATAAAAAGAATACTAGCATACTCAGCCAAAAAAATCAATGCAAACCCACCCCCACCATACTCAATATTAAACCCAGAAACCAACTCAGACTCCCCCTCAGCAAAATCAAAGGGGGTGCGATTTGTTTCCGCCAAACAAGAAATAAACCAAACAAAAGACAAAGGAAAACAAAAGAAAACCAACCAGACATAAGTCTGAAACAAATAAAAATAAACCAAATTATATCTACAAATCAAAACAACAAAAGAAAACAAAATAAAAGCCAATCTAACCTCATAAGAAATGGTCTGAGCTAAAGCACGCAACCCCCCCAACAAAGAATAGCTAGAATTAGAAGACCAACCAGCAATCATAACAGTATAAACACCAAGTCTAGTACAGGCCAAAAAAAACAACAAGCCCAACTCAAAGGACACAAACCCTCTCAAATAAGGAATTAACAACCAGACCAACAAGGAAAGAAACAAACCAAAAACAGGAGAAAAATAATAAACTAAATAATTAGAAACCAAAGGAAAATACTGCTCCCTAGAAAACAACCTAATGGCATCTCTAAAGGGCTGAAAAACACCAACAAAGCCAACCCTGTTGGGGCCCTTACGAATATGAATATAACCTAAAACCCTCCGCTCCAAAAGAGTAAGGAATGCCACCCCGACCATAACAAAAACAACCAACAACAAAAACACAACAACAAAAAAGAACAAACTCAACATAAAGTACTACCTGTAAAATAAATTTTACATTAATAGATTCTAAATCCAATGCACTTATCTGCCAAGATAGTCATAGTTAATAAAACTCAACAACAACAAAATTATTCCAAATACCTGGTCCTCTCGTACTAAGGTACAAAAAATACTTATAGATAGAAACCAACCTGGCTCACGCCGGTTTGAACTCAGATCATGTAAGATTCCAAGGGTCGAACAGACCCAATAAAACTTTCAGCCCCTACACCAAAAATTCACCTTAATCCAACATCGAGGTCGCAAACCCCCCTGCCGATAAGAACTCTCAAGGGAGATAACGCTGTTATCCCTAAGGTAATTTAGTCTTATAATCAAAATAAATGGATCAAGTAACTATAAATCAATATAACCAAATCAAGAGGGGTTAAATAATCCCTCTCATCACCCCAACAAAACAAAAGGCCTACTTACCCACAAAACAAAAACAAACCAACAAAACATAAATAAGCCAACATGTTAAACTCTATAGGGTCTTCTCGTCCCATAAAAACATCTAAGAATTTTAACTCAAAGACCAAATTCAATAAAATATTCGCTCCAAGACAGCCCGTGTCTCGTCAAGCCATTCATTCCAGATCACAATTAAAGAACTAATGATTATGCTACCTTTGCACGGTCAAAATACCGCGGCCCTTCAACACTCAAGTCAGCGGGCAGGCCATACTTCAAAAACTAACAAGAAAAGATGTTTTTGTTAAACAGGCGGACACAAATTTTGCCTAATTCCTTAAAAGAAATTAAACACAAGTACAAACAACACAACAAACAATAATTTACTAATCCCACAATAATTACAACCCAGTAAATAAATAAAGAAAACATTCCAATAAATAATTAAATAAAACAAAATTAACAAAAGAAACAAATAAAATTTTAACATAATCAAATTGAAAATCACCATAAAATCCACAAAACTAAATCAACACAAAAATTATAAAAATAGAATAAGGAGCTAATCCCCCTTAATTTTTACGCCAAGTAAAGAAAAATACAAAACAATAAAAATCTAAACAAAACGCATGAATTAAATTCATTTCTTGAAAAACCAGAAACCACCAAAGACGAATAACATTTCACTACCAGCAACCTATTATTAATGTTAATGAAACAACAACTAAAATAAACCACTAACTCCTTTAAAATCGGGAAATAAAAATAAATAATAAAATTCAATGAACCCTGATACACAAGGTACAACAAGAAAAGTCAGCTTCCCAAAAAACAGCAAAATCAACCCCCTACAGTACAAGTAACCTATCACAAAAAAATTAAATCAAAAGAATACAACAACAAAATAATATTTTACCGAACCTGTTCCAAACTAAACTCGACCAAAACAAAAATAAGACTATCAATAAATCAGACCATGTCGAATCGCACGACAAAAAATTCAGCGTAAATGAAATCTCAACTAACAGAAATGGTCTGATATGCTTCACTCCAGCTACACCTTCCGGTACAACCACTTTGTTACGACTTATCTCATTAACAATAAACGAGAGCGACGGGCGATGTGTACATATCTCAGAACCAATTATCACGAAAACAAGATACAAAACATTACAATCAAATCCAATTTCATGCCAGTAATTCAACCAACAATCCAAACAACAAAGAACAATGTAATCCATCAATAAACACTTAGAAACAAGCTGCACCTTGACCTGAAATAAATCAAAATAAAGAAACCAGAAAATTAACAACCCTAAAAGAATAATCAATAAACGGCGGTATACAAACCATAGCAACTAAGTAAGGTCCAACGCGGACTATCGATAACGAGACAGATTCCTCTGAACGGAATAAGATACCGCCAAATTCTTTAAGTTTCAAGAACATAACTAATACTACTCAAGCACAAAGATTAACATTCCAAAATAATAGGGTATCTAATCCTAGTCTAAAGAAAGAATTTCATAGCCTCCAAACAAATAAAAGGAAAAAAATTAAAGATAAAAATTTCACCCAACCAACCACCTAACACAAAACCAAACCAATCAACACATCATACAACTACCAAAACCAAACACGTTCAACTGCATCCAAGGTATAACCGCGGCTGCTGGCACAAAATTTAACCGAAACTAAAATGCATTACTAACTACAAGAACACTTGACCAATAATAACAACTAATGAGAATTAACAACCTACAAACCACCCATCAAGGGAAGAAAAAAATCACGCACAAACTTACATATAGAGCAAGCAAATAATGAACAAATGAGCAAGAATAAAACTCCTC